CGTATTGAAAGCTGTTCGCCTTTTGAATCAAACAACAAAGTCAAAAGTCAGTAGTAGGGGCTTCATAGCGACTTTCATTCTAAAGGAAAGCGAAGAATCCACCTTTAGTCAATAGGAGCCCTACTTCCCTCTTTGCGACCTCATCACTGAAATGAAAGCGCAAAGAAATTGCTTGATGAGTTGCCGGGCGTAGCGCACCGCAGGTTAATCTCTCGTTTTTTGGAGCTTGACTTTACTAAACGAAACTAATAAGGGCTCGCTGCTTGATAGTGACTTCTTTCGTTTGGTAGGATGACGAAAGGCTACTTCAATGACGGAAACCGCCGGAAACTCGAGAGGGTCGCCTTTGGAAGCGTTCGCCGGTAACCAAAGCGTATCGTTCCCGCAACCACTTTGGTACTTTGCTTATCGCTTTTTTAGCTTATGCAATAGAAGGGGGCTTAGCTCTGGATCCCCCCTGCTTGCAGAAATGAATGGATTAGAAGGAGGCTGGGTTCGATTTCCGGGCCGGGCGGGAGGTGAAGGCCATAAGAGAAGATTCCCCGGTAAGGAAGAGAAGAAAAAGGTGTTGTCATCGAGATCGACCTGTTTCCCGAGGCATTGGAAATCCAGACCGGCTCAGAGAATCACTGGCGCTATTTAGCCCTTCGTTTCGCCAACAAAGAAGTCATCTTTGACGATTTCCCATTCCTTCTTTGCCGAGCCGCCTCTCTTCGCCATTCGAAGTACTACCTCTGCCTTCCCTTTCGAGAACATACCCAGGCGCCCTCCCTCCTTTTCCAATAAAAAAAAAAGAAATACCATAAAGCTTCGTCTGTGATTTTGCCGGCCGGCCCCGGGGGAGTTTACTCGACCCATTCTCCAGTCTCCCGCACAGCTCAAGTAAGTGTGCGACTCCGTATGAGGACCTCTTTCCCTTCTGCCCACTCTCCGTTCACACGGTTCTCAAAGCAGAGGAGGAAGGGTGGGCAGCAGGTACCACGAGCCCTCTGTCCCACACATCTATCCAGAAGCAAGTGTAGTTCACCGGTTCCACCGAATGCTCCTATCTCTCGGCAAAGATCGTGTGAGTGTGCAGTTATGCTTCGGATGCTTCGCCATAGAATAGATCAACCCAGTTCCCGTTCTTTTCCGGTGCACTCGCTTTATATCTCCGACACACAAGGAAGGACGCGGTGGGAAGAAAGCAGCCCTAGCCTCTGTCCGGCCGATCATTCCGCTGGCATCTTGCATTCACGCCTCCGCCGTTTGACTGCCGCTCGGGGATGTAGTTGTAGATACGTTAGTCTTAGTGGGTCGTTGGCTCCACCTGTTATCTCCTTCTACGACATGCTGTTGTCGTCGCCATATTCCATATGTAACTTAGTCATCTCTGCCTCGCTGCGGGTCAGCACCTCCGAAAGAAACGGAGGACTTCATTCAGTGACTCCGCGATCGCCCTCTGAACGATCAGAATAAGGTAAAGCTTGAAGATAAGTTTTGTACTCTATTAATTTCTCAGTCCCTCTAGTCGGGTGGGCGCCGGCCGGTCTTTCGACCAGATCCCCCTAAAAACCGTACGTGCGGGTCTCCCCGCATGCGGCTCACGCCATTCGAGGTGGCCCAGCCCAGCATTCATTCGCAAATCAATCCTGTAGTGAAATTGAGACTGCTTGACCTCGGAAGCTAATTCGCGTGTAGGCAGCGCTGTCTGTCGTACCGTTGACTCGAGATCTATTCATTGAATTTACTTTCTTAGATTTATAGGCTCGCTCCCTCTTTTTCCAAGAATTGATGCACTTCCCTTTACCTCATAGGGCCTTTTCTAATAGGGGAAAAGCCTTCCATTTCCGTCAAATGACCCGGCCTCCCCTGGCTCTTCCACCGTCCGGGCTCCCTTTCCCGCCTATGCTATGCTCCCCCGGCGCAGGCCTACCACGCTTCGCGCCTGCGGCGTTTTCGCCAGACGGTCTTTGCCAGTAGTGCCATCCTCCCCGCTGGCTGTATGGGCAGGTTGCCCCTCGCTGCTGCGTTCTGTTAGGCTATGGATTATAGGAACAAATGTAGTTGAATGAGACAGCAGGCGGGTTACACGTTCCACTGTGCCGAGATGTGAGGTGCAGGTGGTGATGATCACCCCGGGGTATGCGCGGGAGCCCTTGACAGGCACTCCAGGACCCGCCAACGCTCATGAAAACCCGGGTCGGTCGGTCCTCCATTCATCCGACCAGAGGTGTGGATAACGAGGCCACCTTCACAACCTTCTCCCTTCTGTCCCTATGTTGTAGTAAGGTAGGGCGGTTCGCTTGAGTAGCTCAACCGCCCCTTAGCCCGGTGCTCATGACGCGCTACGGAACCTCCACCGTGTCGGGGGACCAAGCAGGGCATAGCTAGCGGCATAGGAGCCGACTCGGCGTCAGCGGCTTCGTGCCGCACTGGAGTAATCCAATATGTGGTTCCGCACGTTCCACCACTTCTCCGTTCATTTCCAATACTGATCGTGAAACACCATGAGCAGCAGGATGTTGAGGTCCGGAATTCGAAGTGAAATTTTTGATTTGCCTGTTCCTAGTCGTCATGGGAAAGAAAGGAAGAAATAAGAAAGATATTATTCCCTCTGAGCTTGTCCAGTACTACCAGTACAAAAAATGCATCTCCTTCGCCCGCGCGCGATAGCTCTACCAGGCGTGGCGCTGGCGTGCAAGCGAAGCGCTATTGGCGGCAATAAATAGCTCACTGAGCGATGATTGATGAAGTCCCTACCTCTGAAAGCGGAAGGAAGGCAGTGCCCTCGATTGTTCCAGAGAAAAGGATCATGGCGCCCCAGAACCGTGACATCCAGCAGCAGCATCTCCTTGCATGCGAGAGACAACTATGCCAGCCGTTATTCTCGGCTCTGTTATGAAAGAAAGCGGCAGACTCCCTAATGAGGGATTTTAGGAGATTAGGGTTCTCCTTTCTCTCCTCCACCCATCCGCGGAGGGGTTCAGTATCCATCTCCGCAGATATTTCCAGATCGCGAGACATAATGTTCTCTGCGACACTGGAATCGATTTCTGCCATTTCCGGAAAGTGAACGGACAGCCGCCCTTCCCCCTTCTCACAATGTTCCCGAACTTGCTAAAGAATCAAAGTGTGAATGGCACTTCGAAGTGCTTCACGTTTGGGGTCGGCGTGGGGAACTTCCACCGGTTCTGGAGCCAGCGGGTTCTGAATGACCTCCCTCTTACGGTTAAAAAAGTGGTTAACCATCTCGAATAAATCCATCCATCTCGTCGAGACGAAAAACGTGTCTCAACTACAGCCAACTCCCCTCTTTCCCTATCGAAAAACTAACCCTACAACATGGATGATAGAAATGCTAACCAAGTGACACCCTTATACACTAATAAAGGAGAAAGGCCATGGGTCATGAAAGAGGTTGACCCCCATCCCCCTTCACTATGTATGGCCAATGAACTCCTCGCTTTAGTCCGTTCTTTTTCTTCTTTGGGCTCGCGGGAAAGTCATAAAGGGACGTTAAACGTAATTCGTTAAGGGCGTTACTACAAAAAAGAAAATCCGAGTCTTGGCAGTTCAAGTGAAAGTTTATTATACTAGTCCCACTAAGATGGCGGGGAAACGGACTTCCGAGAGAGCTGCTTTCGCCTCGGTAATTACCTAACGAGAGAGAGCCGATGCCAAAGTCGCCCTTTACGCGAGGGAACGCCAGACAGACTGACCTCTGCTAACTACGTTTTATATATACTGGAAGCGTCAGAGATACTATACTGACGGTATAGTGCCGCCACCAGAGAAGGCTGCTTCATGCTAGGCGTCCAGACCTACTACGCCCGAGCCGCATTCCCGGCACAGACGCTATATCCACTAAGGCTTCATCCCACTTCATCCTACGAACTATACCTGATATAAAGGCATTCTATAACAATTCGACGACTTGAAGAAAGCAAGAAAACGATAGCGATCGGTTTGGGAGCGTCACGGGGGGAATGTTGAAAACAATCTTATTGGAAGCGGCTTGAGAGTGAGGGCAATCGTCATAGTCAGCCAGCGAGCAATCCCAAGAAAGCCAGCTACCTAGCCTTTCCCCATCGCTAGCTTAAACTGAGGAATAAGAATAGGAAAAACAAACCTCCAAGCCCCGTAAGCGATTTCAATGTTATTATTCTGTCTCTTTCTTCTGTCCGGTATCAAAGCCACTCGAAGTCGAATGCCTCACCCGCACCTACTTCGTCGCACCAACTCCCTCAAACACAAGGGAGCGGGCACAGCTCTCAGCCTGTCGTAACAACAAAACGAAACTCCATACCGGAAGATCATTACCTTATTCCTAGAACGGAATATAGACATTGGTACAACAGAGGTCTCTCGAGCGACACATCGTAATTTACGCTAACCTCAGCGTACCATCGGAGAGACTTTAGCCACTAACCCCTGGATGGAAGGGAAGAATGAGGCGATCAAGAAAGTCCTCCCCCTAAACAGGATAAAATGTCCGAAGACCTTTTCATTACAAACAAAGCGAAGGCGCTACTTAGCCCTATAAAGAATTCAGGCCCGTACGACACCCGACGTTAACACTCCCAAATCTGGAAATGCTAACCACTGTTTCAATGGTAACGGGAATACGCCAGACGGCGAAAGCATACAAAGATAGTGGTGCTTCCATCGCTTAGATTTAGGGCGATAGGGCGCACCACAGATACGAAAAATGACTGCTCAATCGAGAGGTCAAAGACAGAGACATAGTACCAGTTCCATCTCTAATCTTTGAGAAAATCGGGGTTTTTTCCACATAATAGCGTCAACCAAAGACCGGAGCATCTTAGCAGACACTGGAGAGAAATCCCTGTCACTTCGTCGCTCCAAAATCTTTTGGCAAACTCCAATCAAGGAATTCCAATAATCAAAAAAGTTTGAAATGAGAGACTTTTCTTTAGATATAGTTATAGTACACTGAAACTATGTATTATGGTAAGCGGCCGCCACCTTCTCGTCGGCGATCACCGTCGCCAAGAATGGCATAGTCGCAAAGCTTCGTCGTGCCATACACCCTCTCAGCAGCTATCCACACAAGCATATGATGTGTAAGTGTGAATAGAGGCCAAGAACGACAAAATCCGAGGGGTTGACCCGACCTATAGCCTTTATTTATTATTAGAAACTATATTGTAATTGAAAGACTAAAGAAAAAGTATGTATGAACGTCCAGGAAGTTGCAAAGGGATTCCCGAACAACCCTGCAATCATACAGGACGTCAGAATAACTGGTAAGGAATCGTGCCTTGAAAGAAAAAGAAAATCATTTGATCTTGATTCGAAAGTACTGCAACGATTGAGTCTGGTTATAGGTCAAAATCAAACTATACCTTGCCAAAACCGTCATGGCCCAATCATGTATAGGCCGTACCAAGGCCTGATACAAGGGTGAGCCAATAGGGAATAACCTTTTCTTCCCTGCTTCCTCTCCCTATCGGTCGAGCTGCGAAGCTCCTCTCCCTTCATTCCCCTCCTGCAGCCAAAGTGATAGCGGCTGTAGCATCCACCGGTAATGTGTGGAAGAGGGTAAGCTTTCTATGTGGATGGGACGTATCAACACCTTTTGCATCTTTTAAAGAAAATATCGAGGAATAATATTGATTGTGTTGGGTCCTGAGGACCAGGATGGCCGAAGATCAAAACCTAAATGTGCCAGGGGTTGATCATCGAAGCCAGGGCAATAACTCAGAAGGAATTTGAGCGCTGATGTAGCTAACAGCCACCTTCATAGTCGATTCATTAGGGTCGTCACCTTCTACCCTCTCACTTGTTCTACCTCTTTAGGGGGAAGTATCAACCGTTTTCTTTGTCTCTTAAGCCGGGACTTCCTAAAGAAAACTGCAATCGTAGTTTATCAACCACTCACAAGACCACCGAGATCTTCGACTTAGCTCCCAAAGGTAATCCACCCGGCCCTTCCCCAACCTATACAAGGGGAGCGAAAGATAACGAAAGGGAGACAAAGTCCTAACTAAATCATAACACAAGCTAACCATTCCATCTATCATATCAGTCGAGTCGATCCGATTCGTTCTTATCTCTCGATAACGCAAGAGAGAACTTATGACTTCGCGGATGGAGAGGGATTCGAACCCCCGGTATTCCTATCAATACTTCGGTTTTCAAGACCGACTCTTTCAACCGCTCAGACATCCATCCCCTTCGCGCTTCGCCCGCCCTATCTATCCGCGCGCTGGCAGGTAGGGGCTTATCTATGTGATTCGCTACGCTTGCTTGCGCCTATCGGCGGACTGACTCTATTGCCTGCCGGTTACCGAAACTTTTCCGGTAGTACGAATCGCTACGCTTCGCTTGTTTCTATATGATAATATGCACCTTGGTTGCAGCGCTCCTTGCGGGTAATAGCAACAAGAGAGTGAAGAACGAATGATCCTCCAAACAAAAAGAGTGATTGAGTCCGACTCAAGCGAGTGAGTGAAAAGCGTGGCAAGAGAGCGAGTTCGACTCGCGAACGATCAGCAAGTGAAGGACCGATCCTTTTGCGCCAGTACTGTTGCGAGACTGGTACTTGGCGGCTCACGAGCAACATATAGACTGACGGTTGCCCATCACTCACTCGCTCTCTTTTGAAGGCCCTTTCTATTCTCTTTCTAGTATGGTTCCCCTATAAGAACACTGAACGCCCAGCTTCGCAGAGCTGCTCTCTCCCCAGCCCACAGCATAGTGTGAAATCAGGATTGTTTCATCGAGCACCATTTTCTTTTATCTCGAAAGGTGTTCTGACTCTATTGGATCAAGTCATAACCTACGCCTTCTACTAGTATACTACTTTGGAGAGACTAAGCTCTATTTCAGAGATTGGACTCTCTTCCCCTACTATTAAGTAAGGATTAGCCCCTACTATTAAGAAACTGTTCCCGAGCCAGGTTCCCTGGATCCACGTGTTCCTAGTCGGGCCTAAATGGATGAATGAAGAAGGGGGCGGGCAGCACTATAAAGAAAGAAGCCCGGCCACACACACCTCTTTTTAACCGACTAAAGCCGGATCCACTACACGGCTAGAATCAGAGAAAGATTGAGAAAGAAACCCCAACCCACCTTGTTTGTGTACTGGAACCCTATCTTACTAATAATAAGAAAGAGGGGCGGGCAAGGGAAGGGATATAACTCAGCGGTAGAGTGTCGCCTTGACGTGGTGGTTCCCAATACGAACGAGTCGCTTCTAGCCCTCTCCTGTTCCTTCCCAATATGCCTATTTTTTTGAATGCCGATTTCCGTAATATTTACTTTGCTTCTTATTCATACTATGAAAGGAGACGAGCTACTCCATTGGCTTATCTAAAGTCTTAACTGTGAACTAATAAACTTATGTACCGGAAAGGATGTTGGTCCTAACAATCAAAACCAGTACAACCAACAATTAACAATCGATCGTCCGTGCGGGAAGAAAGACTATATGGATGGAGGCTTTGAAAAAGGGTGGTAAACCACCTTTCTATTTTTTGAATAGTTTCTTGTAGTATAAAAGCTTTCCGTTGCAGCGCCAGTTAAGGTGAAGGTTGTGCCTATCATGACGATTCCAATGACTAGCTCGAGTGAAGTTCAAGCTTTGATTCGTGTTTGCCTAGTTCTTGGGCTAACAAGGCAATGTCCATTGTTGCCAGCGATTATGATTTCGGTTACGACGACAAGGCTCTCTTTGAGAAGACCTACTGCTACTCCGCATACGAGGCTTTTGGTGTGCCTTCTCCTCTTAGGGGGGTTGAAACCACTGAAGACTGTTAAACTCGTTCTTATGTTGGCTTTTCTGTCTATTGCCTTCAATGGCTTAGTAAGTCCGTGTGCTTTCTACCTATTTCTTCTCCATAAACAATGTTCATTGCCTTTTGATGTCCATTGCCACTACTATACCCACCAGGCTCATTGGTCCAGTGATGAACAACTTCTCTTTAAATAATGGATTTATCCGTGAAACTCGTTTAGGCGCAATAAGGGAATTCATTCTTCCAGACGTAAGCCCATTCCTTGTGAGAAAGTCACCAATATATTAGGATTTCCAAGATCTTCAAAGACGGATCTGAAAGAGGTTCCAGTAAAGGGAATTGATTATTGACCAACCTTTAAGAGATAGGGGGATTAGCCCCAATTCGACGATGAAGGATAATGTGACTGAGGAAACCACTATTGCAGCTTTCAATGAGGCCATTCGGGATGACCGTCGAAATAGAAGTACTTAGAGCTGAGCCGCACACTTTGGATCAAGCCATTGCTACTGCCCATAAACAGGCAAATCTTAATGTCAAGCTTGGACTGAAGACTTTTAAGGGTTGCAAACTCCCAAACCCTAGCCAGAACACTACTTCCAAAAACCTTGTGAATCTTGTCAACCTAAACATTGCTACTGTTAACACCCAAAGAGAACCTAAGAGACCTAATCCTCAGAATGTGCAAAACCCACCTCATAATGACAAAGGTAACTAAGGGGGTAGAGGCCATTGTGAATACTGTACACCTGCCACCTTTGCAGCCTTAGTCGTAGATTAAGGATCATGCAGAGACCCCCAACTCAGCCTATAGTTAGACCTCCACTTTATAGGTTCCGTCAGCAGCCAAACCTAGCCCAACCTACTTAAACACGACTTGATGATTTGCAAAGTACGAAGGACTTATACATAAATTATAGGGAACCTTATGTAAATGGTGAGATGTACCAACCACACAATCCTCCAACATTGTTTGGGTTGATTATCCTAGATATAACCAAAACCATACGAGACCTAGACACAACCAAAAATCTTTGGTGCCCCATCCACCTAATTAAGGGACATGACTTGGACTCTTGCAAAATATGAAAAGAAAAATAGTTGGCTGAAGATGACACCTCTCCCTAGTTGCCTATTCACCCAGACAACCAACACTTAGGCATTTACAGGGAACCTTTCCCTAACCATAGCCGTGACAACCCACGAATAAACTCAAACCTTTCGACCAACTATGCCCAAGCTAAGTCAGTTGAGAGATCAAGATCCAATAGCCTCAACTCAGGCCCAAACCCCTTAGAGAATGCCACGTAGAGAACCATCGGCCACATAAACTATCAAAATCCGGAATTAATCGAACTGGAGGGAGCAGAGCTTACTGCTAGTAGAACAAAAGCCAGGAAAGGGGGTTGGCTGATGATGGATATTCGGGGGGCCCATGGTTTACGTGTTTCAACTCCGATCGTATAGTTGGGTCTCTGCCTACTCTACGAATTCACATAAAAGGAAGACCTGACTAAGCAAGTTTCTGGGTTATTGAAAACCAGGAGACAGAACCGAAGTCGAGGAAGGAGAATCATATGAGTCCTCCTTAATTCACAAAGCCTAAAGTTGACGTTTTAATATCGATTTTATGAAAAAAGAAATAGAAAGCCGAGCAATCAGTTAAGCTCTTTCTATATCTACGGAATCATTAGAACCGCAGGCCCGGCCTGCTGACCCTAAAGACACGAGCTCAACCATTTGAAAAGTAGGAGCAGCTGAGCATATGCTAGAATTAGAATCACGCGTAATGAAGCGCTTGTCTTACTTATCTAAAACATACAAAAACCCTGCTACAAATGAGCGGCATATGAACGGAACGAGACCCTTCGAAAGACGAGACTCAGATCGGGGATAAAAAAGCCCTTTCTTTACGTACTATTCATTTGATGATTTGGAAGATTTTTGATATTCTGCAGGTGCAGATTTGGCGTCGGCCTAGGCTTCTTTATACGTTGGATTTGGTACGAGAGCCTATGCTTTAGGAACAGGCTCAGGCCCCATAGCTTAAGGTGGATCGGATCCTACATACTTGTAACACAGACAGACGCAAAATTGGAAAACAAATCATCAACTTCAACTGCTTCATGCCCCGGATCACGGGTATTCTTATTGTAGTTATAGACCCCACATTGGCTTGGCTACTGGAATCATTTATTCCCCTCTATTCTAGCTTCAGATTTGGCTTAAGCTTCGGATTCTTAAGATTAGGGGGAAACAGGAGCTTTTGGTTTGGATGCTTCGGTGGGTTCGGATGAAACAGAAAAATCTTACTCCTCAGTGGATGATTCGGCATCCTCGGGTGCTTATGTGTATGCTTTTTCTGTTTAGGAAATGCAAATGGAATCCTATTTCTATGCCTTCCGAAACTCGGTTTTAGGCTTTAACCTTCCCCTTAGGACCAAGCAAGGGCTGACATTAGCGAATGCTCATAACGTCCTTGCTTTCTCGATATCAGTAATTAAGGATCTCTCCTCCTTCTGGTAGGTGCAAGCAAGAAAATGAATAAAAATATGTATAAATTCCGTGAGCTGCGATTGAACTGAACGTTCCAAGTGCATCCAGCAGGAATCGAACCTACGAATTTTCCCCTTTATTAGGTCGGTATAGGTTGGGCGCTTTAACCATTCAGCCATGGATGCAAAGAGACTCAGCGAGTGAACTAGGTTTTGGTATTCCTTCTCAAGCTTCTATTTCTTCCGTTAAAGGAGATTCGGGAAAAGATGGAATAGGAAGACGTGTTTCCAAAACGAACAAGATACGGGTTGAGAAGGGGAAGTTAGCAAAGTTAGACAAGATTGGAATGGGCATAGGAACATGTATTGATGTACCAGATCTGCTAATGCTCCCAGGTTGATGCGATGTATTCCACCAGTTGACTGAAAACTTGATTATTGGTATATCGATCGGTCCAACACGGATTGAAATAGAAGCCGGTTCGACAGGAAGCTTTTGAAAACGCAGTGCACCCAGGTAAATAAGGAACGAGATGAATACAGAGGTTAAACGAGCATCCCACACCCAAAAGGTGCCCCACATAGGTCTTCCCCGAAACCCCCCAGTCACTAAAGTAAACAACGTAAAAAAAGCACCCATTTCTGTACCGGTTCCGGAAGAGCGAAGAAAAAGGGGATGTTTTGTTAATAGGAACAAGAAAGTGTTTATAGCCGTAGCGATATAAACAAGAATACTCATCCGAGCCGCAGGAACATGTACATACAGAATACGAGAATTTCCACCTTGTTGAAGATCTAGTGGTGCTACCCGAAGACTTAAATGAATAGCCATCGCTGTTAAGAACAACCGAGATCCAATGAGAATTTGCGCATAGCTTCTGGTCTTTGACATCAAAAAAGAAGGTTGTAATAACGAAAGAGACATGTGAGAATTTGGTCCTAGCTAGTGGAACAAGAAAGACATGCATCTATATTCAATACACAATCAAAGGATTTCCCTTAACGAAGAATTCCCCCTGCTTTGGCTTTGTTTTCGCTCCGCTCGTGCGTGGCACTCCTTGCTCGCGGAGCGGCATACCGAAAAAAGAAAGGTTTTGAAAGAAAAAAAAAGTGGATTCCCTTTTGTGACCAAGAGCCCATCCTTGATCCAAGCCGAGTTTTTCATTCCTTAGCTTGGTGCAAAAGGCTTCTCGCGGGTCCTTTTTCAAGCCCATCTCGAATACGATGCGGTATGGTACTCGTGACCCTGCTGGTGGCTGCCACTGCCTCACACTTAAATGCCGCCAGCTCTGTCTTCCTACTTAAGCTTAAGGCATCCGCGACCTGGTTGGTCCGTCAAAGCGGCAGACTGACGCACCATATCAATCAAACTTGGCAAGTTTGTCTTGCTTGCCATCGTCCCCGTTTTGGCGTGAGTTTCTTCTGGGTCAGGAAGTCACTCGTCGCCACATTATCCGTCTTGACCAGAAATCGCGACCCGCCTCCACGTTCTCAAGTAGTGCACTATTGCTGTCATCTCCTTCTCTTGGACCACGCCTTTCGGTCTCATTGAGCTTTCGGCTCTCATATGCTACTGGGTTACCTTATTGTACTAGCACACCGCCTATGGCATAGTCTGACGCATCCGTGTGTACTTCAAATGGCTTAGTGTAATCTGGCAACTGCAATACGGAGTCATCAATCACTGCCTGCTTGTTGTCCTCAAAAGCTCTTTGACACTTTTCCGATCAGTGAAATGCCATGATCGGTCCGTACGTCCTTCTTTAGTTTAGGAGATTTTTGAGTTGAGCAGACCTCTTCGAGTAACTTACCATGAATCTTCGGTAATAGTTCACGAGCCCTAAAAATGATCTTAGCTCACTCACCTTGGTAGGTGCTTGCCACTCCTCGATGGCTCTGATGCTCATCCAATGCCCTAGGAATAGGATCTCCGTCTTTACATAGAGGTGATTCTTCCTTAATACCTTACGGTCCGGAGGTGGCTAACGTGGTCGTTTAACGAATAGCTATAGCCCACGATCAAAGTATATCACCAGTCGTCTAAGTACGGGTGGAATAGCTCATTGTGGAGGGTGCAGAACGTGGCAGGGGCATTGGTGAGTCCAAAAGGCATAACCAAATCAAATGCCCCTTTATTATTATTAGTAAGGTTGCTTGCTTGTCACACAGGTCGTCTTTGGCTCGTCTCCTTCCGCGATACGCACTTGGTAGTTGCCCGACCGTAGATCCAACTTCTCGAAGTATCTCGCGTTTATTGATTAGG